ACTTTGAAGTGACTATTCCCTAGATACATAGGCATAGGTCTATTCAATAGAATTCTGTTCTGCATCAGAATAACTTTTCAAGATGAAATCCATTGAATGGATTTCATCTTGAAAAGTTATTCTAATTTATTCTTCGGTAAATCAATTATATAATATTCCATTTTTGAAGAATGGCCACTATTTTAATTACATCTTCTATTTTAGCAATTTTCATAAGCTCTTTTGTACTTTTATTAAAAAGATCATATAATGTCAGTATTTTCGCCCTTTGGAGGGACTCAAGGGTCGTGGGATCTAAATGCAACTGCTCTACAAAAATCATTTGTAATTTCATGGCAGTAATTCTTAGTTCAGCCGCCTCCTGAGGAGAGTAGGGTTTTGTGAGAGACGAAAGCATGTTTTTAGTCCGCGTTAGAGAGATGTTCTGATTCTCGTTATTGAAAAAGATAGAAGTTAAATTAACCAAATGGCGGCAGGCTTCCCAAAGTGCTTCTTTGGGTGTATAACTTCCATTCGTCCATATTTCGAGAGTAAGTATCTCTAGTGTTTCCCCAAAGGACTTAATAGAATAATTAATCTTTCTAATTGGCAAGTATAATGGAATTATAGGAAAACCTTTTCTTGGCAGTCGATCTTCTCTCCTTAGACACGATCCCCTAATCCTCTCGACTTTTAATTCAAGACACAACTCGATTGGGAGCGCCAGTGTAGCTATATGTTGTGTATCATCAACAATATCCAACGAAGGCGGTAAGATGATGTCTTTAGAAGTTATGTGTCTAGGACCCTTGACACAAATAGATGCGTCGAAAATATCACTATCACTATCACTGTCGGCAGAATTTTTCAAGACAATTTGTTGCAAATTCGTTAAAAGTTCTGCTACCGATTCTTTAACACCGACTATTCTACTAAAGTCATAGGAGATGTAGTGTGCTGCTATTACATTTACGTGAGTAATACATATTCCTTCCACTTCGCTAAGCAAAGTCTTTCGTAGCGAAATGGCGATCGTCTCGGCTTGACCTTCCCGAAGCGGACACAGAACAAAACGCCCATATTTATAATGTTGGCTAATCTCCTTTGTAGCAACACAACTCCATTGGACAATGTGTTCTATTCGCTTCACTTCGTCTTTTTTCATTAATCCTCCTGTTTTAGATTTTTACAATTTATACGCGTCTTTTTTTTGGAGGTCTGCATCCATTATGTGGTAGAGGGGTTACGTCCATGACGCAATTTAGCCGTATTCCACTTCTCCGAATGGCTCGTAATGCAGAATCTCGTCCGAGACCGGGACCTTTTATTCTGACGTCTGCTTCTTGCATACCCTGATCGATTACTATACTAATAGCATTTGCTGTCGCAGTTTGCGCAGCAAAGGGCGTCCCTCTTCTTGGGCCCCTGAATCCACAAGTACCGGCGGAGGACCATGAAACCACCTGACCCTGGGTATCTGTAACCGTTACAATGGTATTGTTGAAACTTGCTTGAATATTTATTACCCCCTTGGATATTCGAAGACTACTTTTCCGTGAAGTAAAACGCGGATACTTCCGTGAAGTAAAACGCGGATTTTTCCGTGGAATAAAACGCACATAGTTAGGTAAACTAGTTCTTGATATAGGTTTTGCCATATTTTATCATCTCATAAAAATGAGTCAGAGATATATGGATATATCCATTTCGTGTCAAAACAAATCTTTTCTTTTATTTGTGCATTGGGTACGTTGTAGAGTCCCTTTTTTTTTTTAGAAATATTATCCCTGTCTCTGTTTATGCCTAGGGTTGGAGCAAATTACTATAATTCGTCCCCGTCTACGGATCAGTCGACATTTTTCGCAAATTTTACGAACGGAGGCTCTTTTTTTCATAATTTGTTTTTCCTTACCTTAATGAAATTACGAATCTACTCTAGAAAAAAAAAAAGAAATCTCTTGAAATTTTGAACCTCAAATTGTATCCCAACGAAAGGAGGATTGATAAATCCAATTAATCGTTCGAATCTTTGTTGCGGGGTTTAGGGTCTATTCTAAAAATTATGCGCCCCCGGGTTGAATCATAACGACTTACTTCAATTTTGACTCTATCGCCTGGTAGTATTCGTATATAACTACGCCGTATCTTTCCAGAAATATAACCTAGGATCAGATCGTCATTATCTAAACGAACTCGAAACATACCATTGCGAAGTGATTCCACTACAAGTCCTTCTAAGATCCATTTTTCATCTTTCATTTTAGATAAACCTCTTTAAGTATCAACTAAAGCTAAAAAAAATAAGAATGATATTAGACAACCCGTCCTTTCTCTTTCCTTCACAAAGGAAATAGGAAGTTGCAGATTCAATTTAAATTCGGATACTAGAAGGATTACCATATATAACACAAAATTTCTCCTCCGATTCCTTCTAGTCGAGCCTCTCGGTCTGTCATTATACCTCGAGAGGTAGAAAGGATAACAATACCTATTCCTCCTAAAATCCTGGGAATTTTTTCAT